CCAAGAATTCGCGGATCCACCATGAAATGATATAGACTATTTGTTCTTCATAAATTCCGGCTACGGAAGAATAAAAAAAAGTCAAATTTTTTCATATATCCCTAACGCTTTATTTGCTCTGTTCTATTTATTTGTTCCTACAAATGATAATAATGAGAATTTTGCTAACAACCAAATTTCCTATCAGGATTTCTAAGTATTAAGTGTAAGGAAAAGAGAAAAGAAAAAAAACTTTTTTTCTTCTTTTCGTTGAAAAATTTATTAGCACTTGATTTGGAAATAACGAATGGATTACTAGTAATCCATATTGCTCTCACTAAAGTACCCACCCATATAGATAGCAATATATCACTCGCGCCTCTGTTACAGTTACAAGACGGCGATTCTAATCTAAATAGAAATTGTTTCCATGCAATCAGAAGAGTATGTATGTACACTCTACACTTTATTTCCCTGGGATTGTAGTTCAATTGGTCAGAGCACCGCCCTGTCAAGGCGGAAGTTGCGGGTTCGAGCCCCGTCAGTCCCGACGGAATCAAATCCAATAAAAAATACATTAATTCATTTCTCCATTTGAATGTGAAAGGGATACAAATAGCGAATTTCATTCCCAACGGACATTCCTCTATTTGATTTTTTATTTATTTTAGATTTTCGTTTCACATTTCTCATCAAACAAATACGAGAATTTCCATTTCTCACTAAGAGACGGAACTTCGCTTCTATTCTTTGTTTGGTTTTGTTTGTAACCAATGGAAATGGAAGGGCGGTTAAATGATACTTAAGCAAATAATTGTATTAGAAAGGCGATAGCGATAGGTTATAGAAAAACAAGAATGGAAAAGAAGGAGAAATCCAAATACAAAAGAAAAATAAAGGGGTTGGATCAGGAATCCAATTTTGTATTCGGTATGGATAAAAGATCTTCCTATGTTATACTATTCAATTCTCGACGATGAATTGATTTGATAGCTCAGATATTGTTATTCATGATATTGAATCGACGGGCGAAAGATTTATCATCTCTATGGGATTAAATCCCGAGTTATTGCCAAATAAAAAAAAACAATGAGATTATGGAAGTAAATATTCTCGCATTTATTGCTACTGCACTTTTCATTCTAGTTCCTACTGCGTTTTTACTTATAATATACGTAAAAACAGTCAGTCAAAGTGATTAATTTGAATCAAACTTGAACTTCTTTTCTTAGTCAATGATTGAAGAAAAAAAGGATTTTCATCTCATGTCTTAAATGAAATTGGCGGACTAGAATCGGCGGTATAGTATTCTATGAGATCCGATAGCTAGTATGGTAGAAAGAAATATACGAATCTTTCTACCATACTAGCTATTATTGTAATGTAACAAGTTGTACTATATATATCTTCTTGATATACGTATGGATATAGGTAATGTACATAGCATTACGATTCTATTTCTTTACTTCATCTACAATAATCAATCGAAAGGCAATTCTTAATATTACGGTTCTAGTTCCTAGATTTAATATTTTTTTCAATAGGAATTTCGGTATTCATCGAAAGAATCAACGAGGAAAAATGGTATGGGCGTCTATTAATAAAAGAAAATCGAGTAATTTTCTTTTAGCATTCCGAAGAAGTAATTGATCGAACAGTTAACGTATGATCCAAAAGGTTCTCTGGGAATTTCTTCTGATTTTGAAAAGAAAGGCTAAAATCCATCATTTTTAACTCTTGAGTCATGATATGAAATGAGTCAACAAAGCAGAAATACAATTTTTCAAATAAAATAAGAAAACAAGTGATAAAGTAAGTGCGCAATATGTGACTTACCCAAGGTAAGATCTTATTATGCGCAGTCTCTCTTTGAACAACCGCTATGTATATCTTATTTCCCATACAAGGTGCGTATCCACTTCATAACAGAACTTTTTTTCTCTTTGACCAGTAAAGAGAAAGAGGTAAACAAATAAAAAGAAAAAAAAAGACTTTGCAAAACGATCTAGAAAAGAATCGATACGGTTGATTCCTCAACTCAATTAGTAGTACCTCTAGAGTCCACTTCTTCCCCATACTACCAGTGAAAGGGAAAATGAAAAGACTACCATTAAAGCAGCCCAAGCAAGACTTACTATATCCATGTAAATTATGTCCCCTATATCTATGAAGGAATTATTCCATTATTGTTCACTAATAATAGTGGAATCACTGGCGCAGAGTCAAAAAGGGATTCTGACCCAACACCGTTGATGAAAGGATCCAAGAAATTCGCTTCTAACAAGTTCTTAGAGGATATGATTTTTCTAGTAGAATAGGGGGGCGGTCTATTCCATTCTTGACTAGGGTTTATTGAAAAGAAAGAATGGATTTTATCATTTGATATAGAAAAGCCAATTTTCCATCGAATGCAATATTTATTGAATGCCTCAATACTTAGAGACTGCCATGAGTCTGTATAGAAAGTATCTTCAGCCCTTTCGACAACCACTAATTAGATTTTTCGTCGGACTATCCAATC